GATCTCGATAAAGCTACTCAGAATCAATTGGCAAGAGGTCAACGATTACGTGAGTTACTGAAACAATCTCAATCAGCCCCTCTCACAGTGGAAGAACAGATAATGACCATTTATACCGGAACAAATGGTTATCTGGATGGATTAGAAATAGGACAAGTAAGAAAATTTCTCGTTCAGTTACGCACTTACTTAAAAACGAATAAACCTCAGTTCCAAGAAATAATATCCTCTACCAAGACATTAACCGCTGAAGCAGAAAGCTTGTTGAAAGAAGGTATTCAAGAACAACTGGAACGTTTTATACTTCAGGAGAAAGTATAAAAAAGTAAAAGGATCCTTCTTTTTTTTTAGTAAATTTTATTCTTTAATTAAATTTTTAAGAAATTCTATAAAATATTAAGAAATTATATAAATAGAAGTATATCTAAGTTAAGTATATATATAATAAAGAAATATATAACTAATATCTGTTTAATATTTAATATTAAAGCATTCAGAATTTCTTTATTATTATATATTCTTTCCTTTTCTTTTTTTTTTTTTTCTAAAAAGAATAAAAATATATTTTATAATATATATAAATGGAAATAATAGATAAATATCAATATATTTATATCTATATTGATATTGCGTCCAATAGGATTTGAACCTATACCAAAGGTTTAGAAGACCTATGTCCTATCCATTAGACAATGGACGCTTTTCACTTTTTTTGACTTTATAGTTGTTAAAAAAAAAGAAGGTGCGAAATCTTTTTAGCAATTGTGTATTGAAATGAATTCAATACACAATTGCTATTAGACAATTCTAATACATAAAAATGTCTCTAATAAAGGGGGAAGGGGGCGATTTACAACGTAGAGCGGGTAGCGGGAATCGAACCCGCATCGTTAGCTTGGAAGGCTAAGGGTTTTAGTCGACGTCGATTGATCATTTTTATATTTTTAACGTCTCTAATTCAAAACCGAACATGAAACTTTGGTTTCATTCGGCTCCTTTATGATGTATGGAGAAATTACCAAATAAAATACGACGGGAACGGAATCAAAAATCGACCCATAACATCTATGTTAGCTTTTTTTCCGTCTGGGTGCTTTCACAGAAAATTTTGCTTTATAGATGATCCTTCTAGAAGATAGAAAGGGAGAACCCGAACAATCTTTCTAGTTACTTCGTTCTTTATTTCTATTTAAGAGAATCCTTAGGAAAAGTATTTTGTTTCCACCGAGCTAAAACAATATAATATGTCGATGTCTTTAGTAAACCAAAGTTCTCGTTTAATAGCTATTTTGCTTCAATTTTTTCTATACCAAACAATGAATAGAACTGAAGATTTAGTTACGATTAGAAAGAAACTTTTCTAGCTTTATCCATGGATCCTCTTGTTATACTTATTGAATTGTAAATAGTCATCCAATTCAAAAATTATGTTTCGGAATTTCATAATCCAAATTTACAATTGATTAGAGTCTTTGGATACAAATTACGAGAATTTATAATCTTCCTTGAATTTTTCATTGAAAGGTAAAGGACTAAATCCTTTTAAGAAATAAAGTTTTTGATCGGAAGATGAATCAAACCGAGAGACCCTTTAACTATTAAAGGGATTAAAGGAACGAATCACACTTTTACCACTAAACTATACCCGCTACAATGCAATTATTGCATATAAATTGACCTTTTGTCGAATAAAGTAATCGGGGGTGTAAAAAAAAAAATTATAAAATTATAGCGTCGACGCGTAGGCTTAATAAAATTAGTAAAGCGGATTCCTTTTTTTTTTATTTCAGATCTTTTTTTTCTAAAACTCCATTGGATGAGTCTTTTAACTTTAACAAAAAAAAGCCCGGCTGGGGACTGACCAGGCCAGGCTATAAAAAAAAAGATCTTTTACTTGTGTTTGGACGAGACAAAAAAAAGAGGATTCTCTATTTTTATTATTGTGGTTTTATTTTTTTATCTTTCGAGTTCGAGCCTTTTCTTTATCTAATATTTATCTAAATTTTTTGTGTAAATAGAATTACTGAGAAAGTTCTATAAAAAAAGGTTATATTATATAAGAATAGTAATATATATATTATATATATAAATAGATGATAAATATATTTATAAAAAAAAAAAGAAATTATATATATAATAAAATATAGAAAACGAAAAAAAATATATATAATATAAAGAATAATCTATACAAAAAAGAAAGCTTTTTAAGAAAAAAGTGGAGAAGGTTTTTTTTCAAGCCTTTTTTATAATGGAACCTAATAAGTATCCCTTTTCAATTAGGAGAGATGGCTGAGTGGACTAAAGCGTTGGATTGCTAATCCATTGTACGAGTTAATCGTACCGAGGGTTCGAATCCCTCTCTTTCCCTTTCTCCTTTTGATGATGTGTAATAGAAAAAAAAAAAAAAAAATTCGAGCATTTCCACTAATTAAATAAAGCAATAAAAAACCTTGCTTTTTTATTCTTCACGTCCCGGATTACGTCCTGGATCATTAGATAGGAATCCAAATATGAACAGAGAAACAAAGAATATAACTACAGTGTATACAAAAAGTTTGAGAGTAAGCATTACACAATCTCCAAGATCTTACTTTTTTTTTTTTCAAAAAAAAAAGAGAATAGATTCTCTATTTTTATACCAAATATCTAATTTTGATACCAAAAAATAAAGTGATTTATTTTTGTGAGCTCGAATCTAATTAGGTTCTTTCGTTTAGGGAAAAGAGAATAAAATTTAGGAAATAAAATGATCCAGATTTAGTATGGCTATCAAAAAAGTTCAATATTTGAATTAAGAGTTAGTTCATACGTCAAGATTTTTTTCTTTTTATTATTGGAAGAAAAAAAACCGCGAATTTTAATAAGCCAGTATTAATAATTTCATCGAAAACTTACAGCTGCTTGCCAAACAAAGGCTAAGAGAAGAAAGAAAAGAGGTATTACGGGCATAACATCTACGATTGGATTCAAAAAGGCGTAGGCCTCAGGCAATTTGGCGACTAAAAAAGTGCTTGAAAAAAGGGCAGAATTAAAACAAATACAGATCAAATTAAATATATTAAGCATAACAAAAATTGGTGTTCTTGTGGATAATTTAATTTTGATTGAGTTATTAATATATTTTTTATATAAAGAAAAAATAAAGAAAGATAGTCTAAAAAGACTTTGTTGAACTTACTCAATCAAAAAACCTTTCATTCTCTTATGAGAATTAAAGAAATAATATTTTCATACAATATCTTAATTGAATTCTATGTAATGATCAATAAAGTAAGTTTGATTTGCTATCTACACGTGTCAAAACTCTAGCACCTGTGTAATCTATATTTAATTTGGGCTTAAATTGAATTGACGAACAACCAATAGCAATATTACTCTTTTAGTAGTCTTGAATAAAAATCTAAATGGGGCGTAGCCAAGCGGTAAGGCAACGGGTTTTGGTCCCGCTATTCGGAGGTTCGAATCCTTCCGTCCCAGAGTACAGTCATTACGGAATAAATTTTCTATTGTCTTTGTACATCATCTTTATATTTCTGTTTAAAAATACAATATATTTTAAGAATAAAATTTTGAAATGAAAATAAAAATCAACTTTTTTTTCATCATTTCAACCGAATAAAAAAAATATATATTTATATATATAAATATATATTTATATTCAAATTTCTATTTTACATATATACAATCTGATATGGGATTCATTTGAATTCTGACTGAACCTTTTACGCGTAAATTCACTATTCCATTCATAGAGAAAGAAAAAGTATAGATTACGATATACTGACTGAACTATGACTATTCATGATTCCAGAATTGAATCAATTACACAAACTAGAGGAATGTTATGGTAAAACTTCGTTTAAAACGATGTGGTAGAAAGCAACGTGCGACTTGAATTGAAGGACATGATCTGCTGTGGATTTTTTGATCCGCCACTTTTTATATAGGAATATAGGTGCTCTTGGCTCGACATTTTGTGTTCTTTTTTTTGGAATTAAAAAAAAGAGTACAGGATGGAGCTCGAGGAGAATAGAAAGTTTTTATTCCTTTCGCAGGAGTAAGGATCTAGGGTTAGTGCGAATCAATAAGTTGGAACAACTTCGTCAGTTTTTTTATTTTTATATTGAAAAAAGACCTTTCAAGCAATTTTACAATGGAAAAATAAAATTTTCTTAAATTTGTAAAATTCTTTGAATCAAAAGTCTATCATGCGTGAATCAAGCGTTTGTATGATTTTTTGATAGAAAGAAAAGAAATCATAAACAAAATAAGGGGCTTGTTGCTGCCCTTTTTAATAAAACGATTCAAGATCACCGAAGTCATGTCTAAACCCAAAGATTCAAAGTAAGGATAAAGAATCCTGAAACAAGGAAATCCAGTTTTAAAGTGTTTGAACAACTAGATCAGAATAAAGAATCAAAATTGATTCTAAAAAACGAGCCAAACAAAAAAGGGTTAGAGACTACTCAATAAAAAGAGTACTTAAGGATTCTCTGTTGAGATATTTGAGAGTTATTTAACTTGAGTTACGAGAGTAAGAATGTTACGAATTCTTTTTATGGAAAAAATTATTTAGGGTTTCAATACTGGCTAATTGATTTAATGTTTTTATTAATCTATCTAATATTTGTATTTTATACAGAGAGTTAACTTATACTCGTTGAATTTTTTCTCGAGCCGTACGAGGCCAAAGCCTCTTATACGTTTCTAGGGGGGGGTATTATTCATATACATCTATCCCAATGAGCCGTTTATCGAATCGTTGCAATTGATGTTCGATCCCGAAGAGAAGGAAGAGATCTTCGGAAAGTGGGTTTTTATGATCCAATAACAAATCAAACTTATTTAAATCTTCCTGCTATTCTCGATTTCCTTAAAACAGGCGCTCAACCAACAAGAACAGTTCACGATATTTCAAAGAAGGCAGGTATTTTTACAGAATTAAGTCTTAATAAAACAAAATTGAATTAATGAAACATAAAAAAGAGGATGTGAAAGACTCGTATATAGCTTGGTATCAAATTTTATCTACTCTTTTCTTTCCTCCTCTTTCGCTTCCATCATATATATATTTTTTTTTGCTTTATTATTTTTTTTAGTATTCGTACTAAGGTACGAATACTAAAAAAAAAACCTGTTAACAATTACTATTTTTTATAATCATAAATAAATTTATGAAAATAATTTTGGATCTCTATAAATTATAATTTTTGTATAAATACAAAATTTTATTGTATAAAAAAATACTGTATATAAAATAATATATTTATTATGAATAAAACTAATATATATATTATTATTATGAATAATTTATTCATTATTCATATAAAAAAAAGGCCATAAAAATGGGTCTAAAAAAGTATAAAAAGATTTGAGATTACCCTAACCGGTTTAGTTTTCCTTCATTGTACGAACTAACAAACCAAGGGGTTAAGCTTTGTTATTTTTTTATTTTCGCTATATTAAAAATTCACAATCATATTGACAACAGTGTATCGACCAAATATAATTCTCTCATAGAGAAATAGATCTATTTATCCCGGACGCACACATGACTGGATTTTTTTTTTTTTTATTCTGGTTGTATCTACATATTTGCAGTACTTTCTTTTTTTGTTTTTTGGGGTTGCTAACTCAACGGTAGAGTACTCGGCTTTTAAGTGCGACTAGCATCTTTTACACATTTGTATGAAGAAAAGGATTCGTACAGATCTACGGTAGAGTTTGTAAGACCACGACTGATCCTGAAAGGAATGAATGGAAAAAATAGCATGTCGTATCAAGAGAGAATTCAGATAACATTTTTTTTTTTGCTTTCCTGATCGGTACAACCTTATTTTCGGTGTCGAACAAAAAAAAAAAAAAGGAATTCCAATTTGGGTCGAGTGAATAAATATAAATGGATGGATAAAAAAACCAGGTTTCCTGATTCTAGGAAAAAAAAAAGAAACGAGCTTCCATTCGTAATTTGAAAAATTACCCGATCTAATTAAATGTTAAAAATAGATTAGTGCCTAATACGGGTATGGGAAGGATTTTTTTTCTTGCGTGTTATTATAAATTTTTTCATGAGTCCTAATTATTTTTTTCCCTAGTCCGTTTGGGTTAGGTTGGAGATGGATGTGTAAAAGAAGCAGTATATTGATAAAAAAAAATATATATATATATATATTTCCAAAATCAAAAGAGCGATTAGGTGAAAAACATAAAGGATTTCTAATCATTTTGTTTTGTTATTCTATAATATAACTAACAGAAACCTATTAAAGATAGAGAATCCGGTTAGCAGTCTACCTGTTTATGAGGTATCTATTGCTTTCGTAGTCTAATACCTCATTTTGACCGTATCGCACTATGTGTCATTTCAGAACTCAATAAAAAAAAGACTTTACTTTCAGTTCAAATCGAATTTCAATCCAAATGGAGAAATTTCAGGGATATTTAGAGTTCGATGGGGCTCGGCAACAGAGTTTTCTATATCCACTTTTTTTTCGGGAGTATATTTATGTACTTGCTTATGATCATGGTTTAAATAGATTAAATAGAAACCGCTCTATTTTCTTGGAAAATGCGGATTATGACAAAAAATATAGTTCACTAATTGTGAAACGCTTAATTTTGCGGATGTCTGAACAGAATCGTTTGATTATTCCCACTAAGGATTTGAACCTAAATCCCTTTTTGGGGCATACCAATCTTTTCTATTATCAAATGATATCTGTTTTATTTGCAGTGATTGTAGAAATTCCCTTTTCCCTAAGATTAGGATCCTTTTTGGAAGGAAAACAATTAAAAAAATCTTATAATTTACAATCAATTCATTCAATATTTCCCTTTTTAGAAGACAAATTCTCACATTTTAATTATGTGTTAGATGTACTAATACCTTACCCCATCCATCTAGAAATCTTGGTTCAAACCCTACGTTACCGGGTAAAAGATGCCTCTTCTTTGCATTTTTTTCGGTTCTGTCTATACGAGTCTTGCAATTGGAAGAATTTTGATATTAAAAAAAAATCAATTTTGAATCCAAGATTTTTCTTGTTCTTATATAATTCTCATGTATGTGAATACGAATCCATCTTTTTTTTTCTACGCAAGCGGTCTTCTCATTTACGATCGACAGCTTATGAAGTACTTTTTGAGCGAATTTTATTCTATGGAAAAATACAACATTTTTTAAAAGTCTTTGTTAATAATTTTCCGGCGGTCCTAGGGTTGCTCAAGGATCCTTTCATACATTATGTTAGATATCACGGAAAATGCATTCTGGCAACAAAGGATACACCGCTTCTGACGAATAAATGGAAATATTATTTTGTTAATTTATGGCAATGTTATTTTTCCATATGGTTTCAACCGCAAAAGGTCAATATTAATCAATTATCTAAAGATAATTTAGAGTTTCTGGGTTATCTGTCAAGTTTGCGATTAAATCCTTTAGTGGTACGTAGTCAAATGCTAGAAAACTCATTTCTAATAGATAATGTTAGAATCAAA